CGTATTTCTTATTCCCGAATCCCCTTGGAAAAATTTATAAAGATATTTCTTTTATGTATTCTTCTAATTTCTATGTGTATTAAACTATTTCAGTATCATCTATTTTATTACTTTATAGTTTACTCTTTTATGTTCTTTTCAAAAGATTCCTTTTAAGAAAAAGAAATTCAATATAATATTGAAAGTAAAATCGAATAAGGAGACTTTAAATCAAGGCCTCTTTCTCGCACCCATTTTCCTTTTCCATTACCTTGTCGGAACAAAAATATCGTATCCATCCATATAGATGGAAATATTTGATACATGAGACTAGGGTCTGATATATATAAGTCTCTAAGATATAAATAATACGATATAAATTGATCTTGTCTTGTGTTCTGGAATAAAAATAGAAAAATAGAATAAAAATAGTTAAAACATCTCTTATGTTGTGACTTGGAATAAACCCTTTTCTGGAAAGGAAGGGAATAACAATTTATTCCTATGATACCAATTTATTCCTATATAGAACAGAACATCTAGGAACAAGAAGATTTAATCGGCAATATCGACAGATTACCGCGTAGCCCAAAGAAATATGAAAATGAAAAAAAAAAAGCTTCACCGTTCCAATTTTTAATTTTAATAATTTTAATATCAGAATAGTGGATATAGTTATGCTTCAATGGGTTAGGTCCACTTACTTTTTTCTTTTGTTGATTTCTAATTGATTTGATTGCAATAATCAAAAATAGAAATATTTGGCGATTCAAGTAGACAACTTATTATTTTTTCAGTATAAACTTAATCTTAATACTAGTCATTATATCATTATAATATAAAATATTATTATAATATAATATTTATTATAATAAACATAAGATAATAAACATAAGAGGAAATGTTCAGCTTAATAACTACTTAATAACTAGAATTACTATAGTATAATTAATAGTATAGATTAAGATTAATAGTATTAATTAATTATAGTATAATTAATTCTAATTAATATAATAGAAATTAATATAAAAAAATAGAAAATTAATACCTTTCTTACTTATTTATTAATTATTAAAAATATTAATAATATTTCTATTCTCCCTTCAAATATGAAAACTACCGCGGTAGTTTTATGAAAAAACTAAAGCCCCTTATCGGACTTGAACCGATGACTTACGCCTTACCATGGCGTTACTCTACCACTGAGTTAAAAGGGCATATTTGATTCAATTCCTGAATAAGCCACCAGTCACTATCTGTTTAGTGTATCTCCATATTATATGTTATATGTATATAAATACATCTTATACCTTAGAATATATCTTAAACGTATAGTGGTTCACTCAGGAACAATAAATTTGATTTCCATAATGAGTATTAGGATATACTTGTAAATATAAGTAAAAAGTAAAAAGGGGTTTAGTGATATTTGATTTCATAAATATCAATTAATGCAAGGAATTGTTTCAAGAAAGATCCTAATTGCCATCATAACGAAATTCATTTGATTGATACATGTACCTACCAATTCAACCTAGATCCAAAATAGTTCATCGAATCATTAATAAAGCGATTCAGCTTGTCCCCCAAACCAAATTCTTACAAAAAAAAAAAATTATTAAAACTAACTAACATAATATTACTAATATTAACATTATTAATTATTAATATTAATTAATTAGTAATATTATTAATAATTATTGAAATTTTTAATAATATCATTTAATTTAAATTAAAAATCTTAAGAAAAAAAGAAAATAGATTTATTTATGTTATGGAATTAGAAAATGTCGATTAGAATGAACGATTCAGGAATATAAATAATAAAAAAATTCTATAGAATCTTGAAAGACGGAAAGATCCTTCGCATTGAGTCATATGATTTCATTATATTGACAATTTCAAAAAACTATTCATACTATGATCATAGTATGATGACGGTTGGGCAAGTATGCCCCCATCGTCTAGCGGTTCAGGACATCTCTCTTTCAAGGAGGCAGCGGGGATTCGACTTCCCCTGGGGGTAGGGTACTACGAAAGGAAGTTGATCGTGGATTATATTATCACTAAGCCTGGATTGATTCTTCCCGGGTCGATGCCCGAGCGGTTAATGGGGGCGGACTGTAAATTCGTTGGCAATATGTCTACGCTGGTTCAAATCCAGCTCGGCCCAATAATTCACCGATCCGCCATCAAATGATATAAGCCATTTGTTGTTCTTCAGAAATGCTCGATCCCAATAGAAAAAAAAAGTCAAAATTTCTGATCAAAATTTCTGATCAAATTTTCTGATATTGATATATCTTATCTTTACCCCTATCGCTATTTATTTATTCTATTTATTTTTTCCAACAAGTTTTTTTTTATCTTGCTAAAGATCTAGATTCATATCAAGATCTGGAAGTGTAAAGTCTAAGGAAAAGAGTAAAAAAAAAAAATAATACCTTGTTTCATTGAAAGATTGACTATCCAATTAATTTAATTTGGAAATAACGAAAAGATTATTAGTAATCACTGCCTCTCTTGCTAAAGTTCATATCCATATCGAAAGTATTGGAATATTTGAATAAAATTATAAGAATATGTATACTGTACGCCTTATTTTATTATGTTATTTCCTAGGGATTGGGATTGTAGTTCAATTGGTCAGAGCACCGCCCTGTCAAGGCGGAAGCTGCGGGTTCGAGCCCCGTCAGTCCCGAGGGATCCAAATCCAATAAAAAAATACAGCAATTCATAATTCATCCTTTCATATTTCTGTTTTGTGAAAGGGAGTACAAATAGTAGAATTTCATTGCCAACAGGAACCCCCCCTTTTTTTTTTTTTTTCTTCTATTGTTTGGATTTGTTTGGAACCAATGGTAAGTGTAAAAGGGATTAGATGATACTTCATCAAACGATTGTACAAGGAGGGCGCTAGTTTATAGAAAAGAAAGGGTGGAAAAGAATGAAAAATTTAAATAAAGTAAAGGATTTTTGATTGTATCAAAATTGACTTTGAAATTCGTATGGATAAAAGATCTTCCTATGTTATACTATTCAATTCTTGACGATGAATCAATTTGTCAGATATTGTTATTCATGCTATTGATCCGATTCGATTCTATCTCGATGTAATTCATCCCAATTTACAGACAAAAGATTTATCATCTCTATGGGATTAAATCCCGAGTTATTGCGAATTAAATAAAAATGAAACGATGAAATTATGGAAGTAAATATTCTCGCATTTATTGCTACTGCACTGTTCATTCTAATTCCTACTGCTTTTTTACTTATAATATACGTAAAAACAGTAAGTCAAAGTGATTAATTTGAATTAAACTTGTGAATTTTTAATTCTTATCAATGATTGAAGATTTTAATTCTTATCAATGATTGAAGAGAAGAAATAAAAGGATTCAAATTTCACGTTTTAAATGAAATGATCGAACTAGAATCAGCAGTATTCTATGAGATACTAGATAGTATGGTAGAAAAATATTTTTCTACCATACTATACTAGTATTGTTATTTACTGTATAAAGTTTGCTGTATGACGATACAGGTTAATTTAATATATATATCAATTGACATTATTATTTTCATAATATATAGATATCAATTCCATATATAATGTACATAGTGTCATGTCCCAATTCTATTTCTTTTCTTCATCTATTTCTATTTGATTTGTGTTAATTCCAATCAATTTGAAATAATTGAAAGACCGTTCTTACTCTTACGATTCTAATTCCTCGATTTCTTATCTTTTTTAATTTAATATGAATTCCAATATCCATTGAAAGAAAGAATCAAATCAATGAAAGAAAAAGAGGTATGGATATAATAAAAGAAAATCAAGTAATCTTCTTGTTAGCATCCCAACAAAGAAGTAATTGATTGACCGGTTGACAGAGGATCCAGAGGTTCCATCCAGAGGTTCCATGGGAACTTCTTCGAATTTCGAAAAGGATTAATAAACCTCGCCGATTTTAACCTTTCAACCATGATATGAAATGAAAAATAGACCAGCATAAAGAAAATTTGAAATAAAATTTATAAAATAATAAAACAAATGGTAAGTGTGCAATATGCGACTTGCCCAAGACAATATTTTATTATGTGTAGTATCTCCTTGGACAACCACTATGTCTATGTTGTTTTCCGTAAAAAAAGTGTATTGACGTAATGGAATAACAGAACTATTTTCTTTTCTCTTTGAAGAGGAAAGAGAAAGAGGAAAAAAATAACAAATAAAAGTAAAAAAAAAAAAAAAGAGTAAAGTAATGGAAAGTCTATAGTAATATGTAAAATATATAGTAATAAAGGGTTTCGTTCTTACTCATTCTCGCTGTAGAAAATTTATGAAGAATTCGATTGGAAAAAATTTCATACCGTTTGGAGTATTTTTACTTTCGAAATACGGAACATAGGAAGAATTGAAAGTTTTGTTTGATTGAAAGAGTTCATATATTATTTATAGAATACATTCTCCACTAGAATCCAATACATATAACTTAGAAATTCAAATATTTTCAAATTCGATTTTGAAATGGAAATTTTGAAATGGAAATAGTCAATTAAAAAAAAAATCTTTGCAGAACGATCTATAAAAAAATTGATACAGTTTGATTCCTAAACTCAATTAGTAGTACTTCTAGAGTCCACTTCTTCCCCATACTACGAGTGAAAGGGAAAATGTAAAGACTACCATTAAAGCAGCCCAAGCGAGACTTACTATATCCATGTGAATTATGTCCTCGATCTCTATGAAAGAATTATTCAATTATTGTTTACTAATAATAGTAGAATTACCAGCGCAGAGTCAAAAGGGGGTTCTGATCCAACACCATTGATGAAACAGTTCAATAAATCCAATTAGACTCAAGTTCTAATGATTATACTAGAAGATTTCTAGTATAATCCGAAAACATTAAGTACAAGCAAAATACGCATAGACAGCCTTTGAAGTCTTAGACGTATCAAAGGAATGTTAATAATATGTCAGAATAATAAGACCTGTTCTTTCTTTTGTCGCC